AACCTCCGCTCTATTTATTGGTTTAAGCAAGATACGACTTATTTAAAATTTATATTTGAATTGAGATTCATGCCAATTCAGATTAGTATTTAGGTATATATTAGTATTTAGGTATATATATTACCTCTTTTTTTTCTTTCAAACAAATTGAAATGATTGAAGTTTTTCTATTTGGAATCGTCTTAGGTCTAATTCCTATTACTTTGGCTGGATTATTCGTAACTGCATACTTACAATACAGACGTGGTGATCAGTTGGACCTTTGATTAATATCTCTTTTTTTTATCGACCTCCTCCTTTTTTTATTTAATCCACAGGAGGTCAAATTCCTATTGCTGTGCAAAAGTTACTGAATCCCTTTCAGTCTAATTTGATCTAAGAATAAAAAAATCACGCTCTGTAGGATTTGAACCTACGACATTGGGTTTTGGAGACCCACGTTCTACCGAACTGAACTAAGAGCGCTTTCTTATATGAATAGATAAGACTGTAAAGAAAAGGATTACCCCATTTTTTTGGATGCATAGTATTATTGAAATACTATGCCCAATTTAAATCGATCTCAGCCGATCCCTCGTTACTGCTCAAAGGAGCAGTAATAGGTAGGGATGACAGGATTTGAACCCGTGACATTTTGTACCCAAAACAAACGCGCTACCAAGCTGCGCCACATCCCTTCCATTGCTCTACAGTGTCATTGTAGAGAATTCCTGTCTTGTTTTCCACATCGTTATTTCCTACGTTGATATACACAATTTTCTGTCCATTTCGTCTTTTTTTTTGTCTCATTTAACATATAATATTTAACATATATTAACATAACATATATTAACATATAATAATAGTCATAGTAAAAGACTTGTATACATATACAAAAATAAATGAGTATTTTTCGCAAATGCTCGGTAAGGGGGAGATGCTTTTTTTCTGTTTTAAGAAAAGAGAAAATCCTATTTACTTTTACTGGATCATTGTACAAAATTTAATACATATTGTACAAAATATAATATATTAATATTAGAGGAATCTTATGGATTACGTGTACAACTATAAGTGGTCCTTAACTACCGATTTATGTATTACAATAAAAAAGGAGGTTTTTCGATGCGAGATTTAAAAACATATCTCTCTGTGGCACCAGTACTAAGTACGCTATGGTTCGGGGCTTTAGCAGGTCTATTGATAGAGATTAATCGTTTTTTTCCGGATGCGTTGACATTCCCCTTTTTTTCATTTTAGTTATTGAGATGGGAAGGAATGAAGAAGGTTAAAGATAGAATCAAATATCTGTGACTAACCCCCTCTCCGCTTTTCTCTTTTTTCCCTTTTTTCCATTTTTAAAATAAGGGAGGAAAGGGAAAAAATAAGAGTGGATTCACACATAGGGAGGTTCGGGTTCAATAAAAAAATGAATATTAATAAAAAATAATAGAGTAATGGGGGAGTAGAATATAAAATGTGGGTCTAAGGAAAAAGTATTATACAAGACATTATTATACAAGATATTTCAAAGTATTATACAAGATATTTAAACGAGAAATGAAATACTGTACTTCGATTTGAAATAGAGTTTATAAATCTTTGTATTACTTATTATTTTTTATTTTAATTTTATTTATTATGACTTTAATTTACTATGTACTTCGATCTTTCTTTTAGAATTCGATTTCAAGTTAGTAATTTCTATTTGTTTTCCTTCCTTTCTTCTTCTTCGTTTTGTAGAAGAGTTGAATAAATCCAAAATCCAAAGGAGGCTCATGGCCAAGGGTAAAGATGTCCGAGTAACGGTGATTTTGGAATGTACCAGTTGTGTCCGAAACGAGGTTAATGGGGTATCAAGGGGCATTTCCAGATACGTTACTCAAAAGAACCGTCACAATACACCTAATCGATTAGAATTGAGAAAATTCTGTCCGCATTGTTACAAATATACAATTCATGGGGAGATAAAGAAATAGGGCGAACTTAATATTACCCTTTCAAGGAAGGGTAAAAAATAACATTATATATAACATATTTAAATACAAAATAAACAAATCCTATATCCGTGACGTTCAAAATGAGAATTAAGAAATAGGATTTTCGAGATAAAGAGAAGGAATAAACTAAAACAAACTATGGATAAATCCAAACGACCCTTTCTTAAATCCAAGCGATCTTTTCGTAGACGTTTGCCCCCGATTCAATCGGGAGATCGGATTGATTATAGAAATATGAGTTTAATTAGTCGATTTATTAGTGAACAAGGCAAAATATTATCTAGACGAGTGAATAGATTGACCTTGAAACAACAACGATTAATTACTATTGCTATAAAACAAGCTCGTATTTTATCTTTGTTACCCTTTCTCAATAATGAGAAACCATTTGAAAGAAAGGAGTCGATCGCTAGAACTACTGGTCTTAGAACCAGAACCAGAAACAGAACCAGAAATAACTAGACTTACTTTGGAATCTTAATTTTAATGGAATCATAATTAGAATCCGAACTCAAAAGTAGATTGGTATTTTTCCGAGAATCCAGATTAGATTATTGGGTCGTAAGAAAAAAAAAAAAAAGAATTGGAGAAAGCTTTTTCTACTGAGCGCGTTCATTCGTTTTGACTATTTTAGCATATTTTTTTTATCCCAGTAATTTCTACTCTAACTTCCCGGAGTTCATTCTTCGGGAAACTCCGTTTAAATTATTCCGACGGACTTTTTATAACCCACTTCTTTTATTATCTCATTGGAAATCGTATAAAGACAATCCCTATTTAATATAGCTATTTGTGCAAGTATTTTACGATTAAGAAGCAACCGTCCCTTGTACAGATCGTGTATTAATCTACTATAACTATAACTATGGGATACCCCCCATTCGCGAATTACTGCGTTTATCCGAGTGATCCACAAACGACGAAAATTGCTCTTTTGACTGCCCCGATCCTGATGAGCCGAAAACAAAGCTCTTATTTTCTGTTGAATAATAGTTCGAGTAAGTCTTGAAAGGGCCCCTCGAAAGTTCGATGCAAATAAACGAATTTTTGTTCTACGTCTACGAGCTATATATCCCCGTCTAATTCTAGTCATTGAATAGATGAAACTTCCACCGAATAACGAATTTTTTTCTTTTCTTTCAGTTATTCCTTTCCCCTTTCCTAATCTATTAAGAACAAAACGTATTTTTCCAATGTATAAAATAAAAATTCCAAGGGCTTTGGCTACTATAACCTTCCTGACCGCCATTTTTTCTTTTTTTTAGGCATTTCAATGCGTAATAAAGAAATTATATTGTGTTATAGGTGTCAAAAATAGAAAAAAATGGATAAAGAAATAGCGGATTCCTTCGTTTCTATGGTGCCTTCCTAAACGGTGAGGTCTTCTCTATACACCGGAGCCTTTACTTCATTTAATCAACGTTATTGGTAACTTGTATAGTTCACCCTTTTTGGCCCTACCTATGAATTATCCAGCAATAGGCCTTTCACAATGAGATCTACCTATACAGTAACGGTATTTAATTATGAAACTTAGCTGGGTAGCTGACCCTCTTAGTCCGTTCTTGCCAGAGTAGGAGCTTAATCTTTATGCCTTTTTTATTTTATTTTATTTATTTATTTTATTTATATTTATTAAAAAGTAAGTAAATTAAAATTAAATAAGTAAAAATGAAATAAATTTAAAATAATAAAAAAAATTCAAATTAAATAAGTAAATAAGAAAGTAAATAAAAAAAAGATTTCCTCCGCTTAATGGGTAACCATTTGCTACCAATGGAGAATTTCTTCTCATCTTAAATTGAGATTTGCACCAACGGAAACCATAAAATTTATTCGCAATGTAGGAATGTGATATCTTTTTTTATTATTTTTTTTATATAGTGAATGGAGTCCCTTCTTACATTCTATACTATTCACCGGTACTGATCATTGATACTGGAAAGTTTTTTTCTTGCTTTTGTACCAGCGCATTGTATGATCTAAACGAGTCGCACATACACCCGAGTACATGTTCCTCGACGTTGAGGGCATCCCCGAAGAGCGGGGGATTTCGTGGCATTTCTGATTGGCTGTCTTGTATTTCTAATAAGTTGTTTAATAGTTGGCATGCTGAATTTATACATAAAGGGGCTGGTTTAGATTGATCCTAACCGGAGAATTCTGAATTACTTCCAGTTATTCGAATAGTAAAATCATAGATAAAATCTCAAATTGCGTATTTGTGTGAAATCCGTCTTATTTTCATTCAACTCCTACAAGATCAACAATTCCATAAGCTTGTGCTTCTGTTGCTGACATAAAAGTATCTCTTTCCATGTCTTTGGATACAACCCAAAGGGGTTTGCCCGTTCTTTGTGCATAAACCATTGTGAGGGTTTCACGCAGTACCAGCACTTCTTCCGTTTCCATGACAGTTTCTCTGATGTTTGCATCATAAAACAAACAAGCAGGTTGGTGCATCATTACCCTGATGATATAACATAATCAAAAGTTCTTCTACCTCGCATGATGAAGCGAAGAGAAAAGAAAGATAAAGACTAATATAATAGGAAAAAAGATAGAATTGAACAACCGTACGGGCATCTTTGATGCATTGCATATGCATACGGCTTTACAATAAAATTGACCCTTACCCTCCAACCCTCCAAAAAAGAGAAAGAAAGAGAAAAGTAAAATATACCAGACCCTGGTGGGTTAAATGATCAAATGGCCACCCTTCCTTTTTCCTTTTTCTTTTTGAATAGTTAAAAACTACTATGATGGCTCCGTTGCCTTATGCCTTATATTATTTATTATTTATTATTATAATATTATTATAATATTAATTATATTAATTATTAATATCAATATTATAGTAATATATTTCTTCATTATTATTATTATTAATATTTATTATTATAATTATATTTATTAATATATATTTATTTATATATTATTATTTATATATTATTATATTAATTAATATATATGAGTATATTCATTCATTATTACTATTATTATTATTATATTTTTTATTAA